ATATGTCACCATCATAGCAAGCATCTCTGCTCTGCTAGTCCCAGCTTCCTTTCCACCACCCGCAGCAACGTCAATGCAATGGGAGCAGTATCCGAGCAAGCAGCAGCTAAGATAGCAGCAAAGGCAGAGGCAGCTGCAAATGAACCGGTTTACTTAACTACCCAGTGGAAGCAAGCATCATCCCGCTCAGTTCCAAATCCCGTTTCAAATCCAGATGTTGACCTTGAATCAGTCGATTCAATTTACTTCGTTGACCGAGCAAAGATAGTAGCCTGGGTTGATGAATCTGACGGAACGGAATGAAACTGAAGTTCGGAACGTAACTATCAATAAGTGGGCCCAGAAAGATACGGCAGCAGCATAGCTTACTTGCTTCTTTCTTCTCTTTCAGTTAGGGAGTGCTTATAAGTAACCTAATAGGAGGTGCAAGACGAGTGAGTTCAGGGATTGCTCCCGTTGAAGTTTTTGCCCGAACGAACGGAACGCTCTCAACAGCAAGAGCAAAAGGGGGATAACAAGCATAACAGGAGGATAAAACAAGTAGGCCTTGAAGTAGTAGGTTACAGGAGAGCATTCAATCTATCTCTCTTTCTTTCTTTAGTCTTTCTAGTAAAGTTGTTTTTAGGTCAGTTAATAGAGCCAGTCAAGTATTTGACATAGGTTGGAGCACATCTTGGTTTGTACTTATTTTGTAGCTTTGGGCACCTCGGGTGACCGAGCGCTTTTATCCCAATGGCTACGTCCCCGCCGCTCGGTTCGTCTAAAGGCTGGAGTGAGGGGAACATCTTCAGTGAAGCTTCCAAGTGGTAGTTATTCGAAGAAATGCGAACAAGACTCAAACCATCTTCAGCTGCCTCTCAAACGTTGCTTGAAAGCTATCTCGAATCCCGTGGCATCGACAACAAGGCAGAGCACAGGGTAATTTTATTCACTGGGACCTACGGAACATAAGCATTAGTCTGATAATTAACCCGTTCTCTATGAACCTGACTCCTATGATCTTAGAGCCTTCGCTTCCCCTCCCATCGCCCATGCAGAGACGAAAGGGAATCGGTCAGGCCTAGCGCTTAAGGCTTGACGCTCCTCTCCTGTTGATTTGTTTTCTCGTTTCGTTTGACTTTCAACTATGCAAATAAATAGGCGGGGCTTATCATTGCGTTAAACTTCCTTGAAAGGAAATAGGCTTCTTCGTACCGTACGCGACCTTTGGATCAATGTCCCATCCACCGCCCTTGTTCTCGATTGCTGCCCAGGAGGGAACTCTGGAGCAACGTTTGACCGCGCTCGGCCTTGTCCACCCTTTCCGCTAAGTATCCCGCTCTTCCCTTGAGTAGACAAACCAGGTAGCCATTCCCTCATGATGGAATGTCCCATACCATCCCAAGTCGTAAGCGACAACATGCCCAATCTGGCATAGCCAACTCGTTTGCTTCTACCAAGCCCACAAGCTTGAGTCTTCAACCAAGACTCGTTGTTCACTTGCCAATTGCATCACCAACTGGTCAAGTGCTCAGCCTGTCAAGGGCTCTACCAGAAGCGAAAGTTTCAACCGAAAATGGCTTATCAAACTCAGGCAACTTCAGCACCGGCTCAATCAGCATCGCCATCTTCCGTCAAAAGCCTTTTGACAAGCTTCAGACTAGTTCTAACCCCGATCCTTCTTCAGCGGATCTGTCAAAGCCTTGCCTCCTGCCGAATCATCAGAGACATGGAATCACATTACGAATGAAAAGGTTGGGTTGTCGAGGGGTGATGAGTGGAGCTCCCAGACAGCGGCAGAGCGACAATGCAAGGAGGTAGGTGCCTAAATGAAGCTTCTTCCTTTATTTTATTTTATAAGGCTGTAAGTGAAGGAAGCAAGAGCTGCGGAAGAAGATCAGTGCGAGGTAGAGCGGAGGAAATGAAAAGCGCCAATCCTCGGATACGAAACCACCTATTCTCATCTCCCATCCCAATGCCAAACAGAAGGCACGATCGGGGGTGTGGAATGCAGGACCAATCATACGTCCCATGCCCAGCAGATGGAGTTCACGACTATCGCAGGTCCAGGTCTTTATCGAGCGAAGAGAGTACATCGGCTACAAGCCCCTCTAATGCAGCGTCCCGGGCATATCGATGGGAATAAGAGCAGCCGGTATTCGACGAAGGGGAAGCAAGTGAGTCTTTTACACAAGCATTTCGGTACTCAGATATGATGCTGCTCCTTCTCTTAGTGAGTATCCCGGGAAACTACTCTAATAAAGAAATTCTCTCTTTGGCCGGCCGGGGCTTCCTGAACTCCCAACTTCCATTTCAGTCGAATCTGCATCGTAGTCGAATAGGCGAGTAATGAATATAGGGGTCACCCCGGTCTCTTGCTTGCAGGCTAACTGCCAAATGACCGGTACCCTAATGGAGGAGTCCATTGTTGCTTGCGTTCGATGGCATGCCGTGAATGCCCCACTAAACCAATAATCCCGTTTCTGCTCCTGGACTAGGAGGAAGTGTCAGTAAGAACCTCTTCTGCGCCAGGAGCCCTTTGTTTTGTTTCAAAGCGCCTATGACCAGTAATGACTTAATAGAACAGTCTGTTGCTTTCCTTGTAAAGGCGATATTCCCTGTATCCGCTCAAGGTTGTAAGAGGTTGTAAGCCCTGGAGAGGTTAAGCTTCTTTCTAAGCCCGAATGCGCGTAAGCAGGGGTTTAATTGGAATGCTGAATATAACCATCCGTTGTCCTTTTACTTCTCTTATCTTCCCCATAAGCCCTAGGAAGGGTGCAGGTTTTTCTAAGAGTCATTCAAGGGATCTACTGAAGGGCTAAGCCTTTCTACTAATAGACTCAAGAAGTTAGCTAGGAGCTCGGGTATCTGGTCGTTCGCTCCTTTCCGTCACTTAGTTGGTATCCGCGGCTGAAGCTGCGGTTTGAGCAGTTGAAGTTCGAAGTGTTAGGCGCCCGGGCAAGTAGGAAACTCCGAAACAATCCCTCCTGCCTTACCTATTCAGTTACTAAAAGAAAGCTAAAGCCCTACGATTAGCTAACCTAATTGGACTTATTAATTAATAAAGAGACGGTCGAATCAGTGGAGACAAAGCAACGAGAATGCCATCTGATGTCCGCCTAGGGGCCTTATTATCCTCAGAATTTATCATCAATCAGACCAGCTAGCAGGCCTTACGCGCTAGGCCTTCCCCCCCCATGTTTGCAGAGACGAAAGGGAAGGTATCCTCTAGCCTAACGCTCGCCTAGCTAAAGGAAAGAGGTGAATAAGCAGGATCGCCTAAGAGTGCTCCTAGCTCTTAAGGGTAGGTAGCTTCCCCTTTCCTGGAGATTGGTCTCCCTCTCTTAGTAGGAGGTTGACTATGTCCACAACTAATTGTGTAATATAAATAATAGGTTGTGAGCCAAGCCGATCCCTCGAGGTGGAAGAATGATTAAACCTGCCAAGTAATAGTAATATATAATGCCATTCCCAATCCTCTATCGAAGGAAGCCCCTCCGAGGGTGAAAGAGGTGGCTAACTTTCCTTGCCCCAGGGGGCTTCTTTGTTTATGTCACTAAGTGGGCAGGTCTCTGGAGTGTGCTTCTATCGCCCGAGCAAGAGAAGGGCTGCAGATGAGCTATCAAGTCGTGCATTTCTCCCGAAAGTGTGGAGCTGGCCATCAGTCTGGCGAGGGCTAGTCTTGCCCTGTAGATTTGCCCCTAGACCTTTGCCTTCCTCAAATCCTTTTGTCTTGAAATAGAACCATCTTGCTGTTGCGAGAATAGGAAGGAGGAGTAGGCTCATCATGGATAGTAGTCACGTACTCAAATGTCTGAAAACTTTAAGGTTCCACGGGATCGATGTTGTGGACATTGTAGCTTTCCTCAGCATGGAAAGTAATCATCTTGCCGTCGATGATGAACTTAACCTTCTGGTGAAGACTAGAAGGAACACCCCCAGTGGCATGAATCCAAGGGCGCCCTAGCAAGAAGTTGTAGGCAGAGGGGAACTGCAAAACCTGGAATCTGATAGAAAAGGTCATCGGGTCAATTTCAACTGGCAGTTCTATCTCGCCCATAGTTTCCCTTCGCGATCCGTCGAAAGCTCGGACTACTACGTTGCTGTGTTGGAGAGAACCTTCACCCATCCTCAGACTTGTCAGAGTTGAAAACGGGCAGACCCATTGTCAATCAGTACACGGGTGACTATCCTTCCTTTAGTCTTGACGGCAGGAGGGCTTTGATATGCCCAGTTCTTTCATCAGGGATCTCGTCATCAGTGAAAGATATGATGTTTGGGTACATCACTATTGCCACCATATTCTGCAGAGCATCTGGAGAAATGTCCTTGCCTTCCCTCGTTTTGCCTTTCCGGCGCTCTCGAGCTCTTCAGGAGTGTAACAACGTCCTGAACGACGCATCCCTCCTATCTCGTCTACCACTGGTTCTGGGGTGACCTGATAGGACCAGGGAACTTGGTGAGTATCCCTGATCGTAAGCTGAGCCATCTTTGGAAGGATGACTTGTTGGGGAATAGGCAAGTCAGTCGGAGATGGACCCGTGGATAGGACGTCGCATAGGCTTCTGCTGAAGGTAAGGCTGGAAGAGAGAGAATCGGGAGCTGGGTAGATGGCGCGTGAGTTGAAAGACACAATATTTGCAGAGTTACTGGGTTGGCTGGCGGATAGACTACCGGGGTTGGCCTCTGTAGGCGAGAAGCCCTGCGGGGATCCATTTGAGGAATGAACCCAGCCATAGCCACTGTTGGCTCATCTGCGTCAGAATCTTTCCCTTCACCAATCCGAGTTTTTTAATGTTGGGGTCATTGAGCGTCCCGTTTGACTAGGCTTGTATGGCTGCAATTATGCTCCTTGCAGTTCGGTTATCGATCGTCGGGCGACGCCCAGGCTTGTTCTGGATGACAATCATGTCTTCAAGTTTAGCGCCGGCCTTTGGTTGGGCCTTTTCTGGAGGTGTCTTTGATTTTGTATCAGACCCCATCATGCCTATTATGGGAGAATCCACGCTGAGGTTTCCCAACTGGGTGGTGAGATCCTGGCTTGTTGAGGCTTCGTTTCCGTTCCGTGGAAGCTTGAAACCATCCTCCTCGGCGAACTCATCGCCCCAGCCTTGGGCTTCAATGGTGTTGCGAACAGGATATCCGCTGAGTGGTTCGAAAGCACCTTCTTTGCGAAAGTACCCGTTCATGGTCAGTTAGAAGGGGAGGCCCATAAGCTTTCCTCCGGTTCTCCAGAAGATTTTTTATTCTCCTGGTTCTGGGTTGTATCCGATTCCGAATCGGCACCTGTTTGCTCTTGCTTCGACTGGTTCTGGAATGCCTTGTTGTGCTCTTCCCAAACCTTTGCTGGGGTTGAACCCCATATCCTCCATATATTTACGTATGAGGGGACTTTCCCAGATTTCGGATCGGTACTCTTGAGGCCAGACTTGGTTTCCCTCCTGGTCGACAGTCACCGCTACCAATGTGTCAGGGGGTCCTATAAATGGACTGGGATCTTGGATTATCTGACAAGAAATTGACTGCTCCGTGGTTCGGGAGTGGATTGGTGTTTACATTAGGCTGATTAGCCGGGTTCTACAACTGCATGGCATTCTACTTTCGTCCTCTTTAGAGGGGAGGGGTTACATAAAAATGGATAAAAGTTTCACCCACGAGATGTTCAGCAGAGACGACCCAGGTAAGCAAAAGATTGACGAAGGGAGGGACGTCATAGGGATGCTAACGGCATTCTAAGCTCTCGATCCATACACGAAAGCAACTGGGTAGAATGGTGTCCAGGGGGTAGAAGGGAGATAGAAGACGAAGTAGGGAAGCTCCAACAGAGGGGGTATGCTTGCCTTACAAGGTGAAAAGACAATCGAAGGTGAAAGGCCAATCGAAAGAGGGGCGCGGCCGGACCACACATGTGTTGTGGATAAGGAGGGGATCTCCTGTGAGGACCGTGTATAGGTTGAGATTCCAAGGCAAATGAAGAAGAAGCATCGAATGCTAGTCCGACTAGCAAAGATGCAACCATGCTACCGCTACCACAGTAGAGAAGGGAAAGCGAACCGGAAACCGAACCACAGAGAAAGTCAAGCCCAGTAGAGCGAAGGTAAAGGCACCAGAGCGAGATGGAGATCATCCAGTTCCATTTGACGGGGCGAAAGCATCACTAGTAGCACCTATTTCAATAGCACCGACCCTATTTACTTAGTTGGAGAATAAGTTGCAGATTCAGTGGATTCATACCCAGTTGATGATGCTAATGATCCAGTTTACGTTGACTCAGCAGAAGAGAAATTCAATCCAAATCATAAGCCATCTACCGATCTAGCTCAGTAAACTAAGCGATGCTAACAAGCAGGATATAAAGAAGTGGAAACTAAACCACCCAGCTCTCAGTCCCGGCTGCTCCCGCCCCGTCACAGAGCCGTAGTTGCAGGTCGAACAACGCATTTCGCAGGTGCTCTACGGGTATAGATCCAGATCTAGTTGCAGGGGCCTATTCATGTTCCGGGTGCACGTGTTTCAATTACTGCTCCGTATATGGATCCCCCGGTCCCAGATTCAGTAGACCTAGTATCCCTTCGCACGGAACTCTTTCAATTTGAGATTGAGAGGAAGGCAGATTGGGATAGAGGGAGGAGTCGAGCTAGGGTAGATTACAGCTACTTCCTCTTCATTTCTTTCTTCCTCTGCTAAAAAGTATCCCCTCATATACTTTCCCTTGCCTTCTTATCTCAGGGTGTGAGGCAAGGAATGGAAACCCGTATTGTAATAGTACGCACAAGGAACTCTCTTTAAGGAAGAGTAAGCACCAAGATCTGGGACTGAACCTGGCGTCTTTTTCCAAGCTGTCTACGTACCCTTTGTTAAGGGAGCAAGTCGCACGTAGTTATCTATCATTTCATCGATTAGCCTGTGGTGTGGTACACGTCCCGGGTACAATCTGCACGTGGAGCTGAATTAGGTCGCCGTTTGTTCCATAATCTCTACCAAAGGGTTATGCCGGTCATATAGAAGACCAACACAATCTCAACAAAGATCAATAGATACAAAGATTTCGCGGAACTATTCTTTCGCTCCACTATCACAAAAAGCGGATACACTTTCGTTTGTTAACGATACAACGATTTTGACCGCTCAACGATTTTGATCCGCTATCACTAAGACAAATCCGAAAACAATCACATCGTCATCTCTTTTTGGTAACGCTTTTTGTGGTTTGTTCGATCGATCAACTCGTTCCTTACTAGAAGCAATTCTACCGAGCAACCATCAACGATCAACAGACAACTCTACTTATGATATTTCCACATCAACGATCAACAGATCTCTATTTACCACATTTCCTTCACAGGACATCACAACTTCTCTATTTACGATACAACTTCCCTATTGGAGATCTTTCCCCATCACCGATCCATCAACAGACACCTATTCCTCTATTGATCACCAGACACCTCTTTCTCTATTGGAGATCTTTCTGTACAAAGTCACACTGACGGAGCTACCCTTGGTAAAAGGTCGCACTATAGCGGATGCTTCCCTCGGGTTTTAGACCACGCTTTCGTAGCGGATTGACATTTCCAATTTCATCTTATGATTGTTTAGCCAATGACGGATTTCTAGACACAGAATGAATAGAGTAACTTCGAAGGAAAACTATACCGATACCAACTCCTGCTGAAGCAATTAGAGCAGCTCAGGCACCAATTCATTTCACAACTTAGAAAGAACATCTTTCCCTTGGAACGCATGAGCTACTAATCTCTCTTCCAACCATTTCATGACGGATGAGGAGGCACCTATTCCTCTAACCAGGCCTTTCGAATGCAATACATTCTAGAAGCGCAAAGCCCAAAATGGCATAACCAAGAGGGGAAGATAGATAATATCCTGGTCTCGTTCCACAAATAAGCTTACTTTTCCTAAGCGAAGGCAAGCCAGCTCGTGCTTCTTCAGGCTTTCGTTCAGAAGATATTGAATCGCCTGCTCTTTCTTGTCTTGGTTGCAACCATGCCCTATATAATATAATAGAATCGACCATGATGCCCTTCCAATAAGGATTTTGTAAGGAATAGGATTCTATATGGCCCTTTCCTTTCTGTCGGCTTCGATACGGCTTTCTCTCTCTCTTACTTTGGCAACATGCTGGTGTATTTCATGCTGAAAGAAGACTTGCGTTCAGTTCACGTTGGAAGTTCCCCGTTCGTCGGTACGAAGAAGATATTGAATCCCCCTGGTTCCCTTGTTGTTCTATTTCACAAGACGGGTAAAGAAAGGAACAGATTGTCCCGAACAAGTACGAAAGTGAGTGTCTTTCTACTACCACAGAAAGCTTCGAAAAGTCGTCTTAGGCATTGGCGCTTTTGGACTCTACGCTAAGTCGTGATCGTGTAAATCTCCCTCAGGGGACCACAAGGAGTAGACATTCCCCCAACTCAGAATCATTTGGAGAACTCCGGCTCGTCCGTCACTTTTGACTTTTGTCTACTGATCCCGATTCCGCTGGGGTTTAGACGGATCCAAAGCAGGCTCGGGGACCGGCCTTAATAAAGGCATTTTTGGGCGGGAATTACTCTGTTATCTCGCATTCGTCATTCGGGGAAGACTTTTTTCATCTCTTATGAGATTTCAAAATCGAGAGTGTCCTGTGGATGACGTTCTGTGCTGTCCGCGCACAACCTTGAAAGTAGAATCCTCATATGAATATGAAGAAGCGTCGGATGAACTGCTTGGTATTCCCTCTAAGAGCGGAACTTTCTTTCTTCAATGGAATCCCTAAGCGGCTTCCTTTGTTCTTTCTTTCTTTACCCATAGTCTTTTGCAAATAGAATAGCGTATTCGCCGCCCGAGCGTTCCTTTCTTTTCTTTCTTTACGCCGTTCGGCTTAGAAGAGGAGATGGAATGAAAATGACATAGTTTTTTACTGATAAAAGGTGTTTTACGAAAATTCCACCTTTTTTTCTAGTAAAAATGGCATACTTTTGGATCCACGTCTGTGATCCACGAAGAAAGACGCGCAACCTTAAGCGTAAGCCGCGCCATCTGCACCAGTTGCTTTAGATGCAGGAGCTGCAGGAAGAATAGCAGCTGCCCTTCCCTTCGAGCCAATGCCACTCAGCCGCTCAGCCATACCTCCTTTGTATTTGCAGTTTCAAGATTTGAGAACAGTACTTCACTTCGGTTACCATTTTCAAGCCCCGCGTTCTTTCCTGTCCCAGGTTCCATTAGTATGGAAGATTTTCTTTTCCAAGTGAAATCCCCTAGTATATGAAAGAGTGAAAAAGTGCTTTCGTTGTTGTGGAATAAGAAGCCTTCGTATCTTAATGCACGTATTTCATTTATTCGGTTGCAGCTTCTCATTGCAACTGGTCACCGAGCAAGCCCTTCTTCTTTCAGTAATTCGCTTTACTGTCGGTTCATTTCAGTCCAGTAATTCCCTGCCGGTTCATTGCATTCGAGTCCCTTTCATTGGATGTCAGTTGCAGGAGAAGGGAACCCAAGTAATTCCATATCTATGGATGGGGTGGTACTCGGCTTCAACGATTGTGGCGCGAAATCCTTCATTGGCTAAACAATCAGATGTTCACGAATCGTCTGCCTGTGTGGAACGCCCTTCGACACAAATCTTTCAAGTCGGCCTAAAGAACCCAAATCTTGATCCGAGAGAGGAATCCCTTATCTTTGAGACTACCCTTAGGACTCTATAAAGTCATTAAAAATCTATTCTAGTGTCAATGCCCAATGATTATCTTATAATCTATCGCTCTGCGAGCCCATTTTTCTTTTGCGTTACTGAAAGGCTGTTCAAACAATGAAGCTGAATACGAAGCGCTCATTGCCGGCCTCCTGGTAGCCTTACAAATTTTTATAAAGGTCTTCACACGATCTATGGGGATTCGCAGTTAATCATTCGCCAGTTCTAGGGTACATATGAAGTACGAAAACCAGAATGAATGCCCTACCACGCCATGACTATGGAGCTCATGAAACAGTTCGAGGCTACTCGAATTCTGCCACGTACAAAGACAAAGGAGAAAGAACGACAAGGCAGACGCATTAGCCAAGTTAGTAGCCACTGACGCAGCCTCCCCTGGTGGCAGAACAGAAGTCATTATGTTAAACTAATACCAAGAATCAACATCAGGCTAACACAGCCACCAAATCTTTCAGTGCACATTGCACTCTTCATACCAAGACCCGAGCAACATAAGTGCTCGCCATACTCCATAATCACATCAATAACAAAAAGAATAAACTACGAAGGTTTAAGTTTACAGGCCCAAACGAATATACATGTATATGCACTAACAACAGTGTGCAGGAAAACAAAAAGAAAAGAATGGGATCAGTCATCCTCGTCGTCCTCATCATCATCGTCAGCTCCAGCCCTGGGTCCCACAACTGGCTACACCCGAAAGGAAGCATCGATCTCTCTAGGAATCACTCTCAGTCTCAAAGGAAGACAAGTCATCTACGGTAAATAGTAGAACGAACTCACTATCTGAGCCCTCAGCGCCTGGATCTCCTGCTGCTGACTGGCTATCAACTCCTGCATCCGAGACTGCTCTGTCCTGGTGATCAAAACCTGATCGGAGCCTATGTGATGCTGCAAGGTAAAACAAAGTTCAGCAAGATTCTATCAAGGAATACATCAAGGGAAAGAAGATTTACCGGCCAGTGGTCAAGTACCTTGCCACCGACCATCATACCAACAAGGACAGGGGTGACATCCACAATGAAGCCAATGGGGATGCTCCTGAACCAAGTAAGGTAATCCATATCCGCTGCCTGAAGTCTCTCCTCAAGAGGTTGATCATCCATAGCAGCGACCTAAAAAGTCCAGTCATATGAGTAGGAGGATCAATCGGCACCCGTACCACTCCATCGATCTGTCGAGTAAACGGCTACCCAAGGTAGAGCTCCCAACTCTCAGGACTATAAAGAAGAAATCTCTGCCTGGAGAGAGCGAAAGCATCTGTAGCCTCTGGAGTATTAAATAACTTACTCCCGACTCCCGACATAAGGAGTAAAGGAGAGCTACACGAGCAGAACTTCGAAAGTAAGCCTCACAACAAAAGGAGAGGAAGAGATCAGACAAGAAGGTTGATTATACATCTCCCTGATCCTCACTGACAAACTCGAGCTGGCAACGAACTGTCATAAAATAAAGAGAAGGCGGAAGGTTGCTCCTACAAGTAGCATTCCCCTTCTAAATCTAATCCAGTTAGCGGTCTACAAGCCAGGGAAGCACCCAAGGCGCTACTTGACAAAGTCGAGTCTCCTTACGCTTCCCTCCCTGCAGTAATCCCACACGCGGGTAGACGAACGGAGTGAAGGAAGTGAGTCACTTTCCTGTAAAGGATTAGTATTCAGCTTTAGTTCATCTTCTTTTAATCGCTTTCTCCCGAGTTGCTTTCTGCGCGTAGCGCGTAAGTCAGCTTAATAGCAGGTTGGTCTTGCTGGTCCGAAAGCGGCTTCAGCAGCATTTTATGTTTTTGCGGCTTCTTCTGCTCTTGAACGGCAGTCCGAGATCCGTAAAGGGGGTCTATTCTCTCCTTTTGTAAAGTAGGATTACGATTCAACTGCAACCGGTCTAATTTAATAAGACCCAGTTCACAGGTCTAAGAAGGGTTACCAATCAGAGAAAGGAACGGGAAAGGAAAGTAGATACTTTTGTCCAAAGTAGACTACCGAAAACCAATCAAAGCAGGGAGGGGCGGACGATTACTTGCCTTTCTTGGTCTTGTAGTCAAGAGCACGAAGGGACTCACTGAATTCAATACAATTGGCAACAACTGCGGACGAACACTTGAGCGGAGTTAGAGAATAGGGGAAGACACGCAGTCCCACTCCTCAATACTTTCAATCGCTACGACGAAGACGGCTACGCTCAATCACTGCGTTCGTCTCCTTCGTGAGTAGCCCATTTCCCTCTCTTCCTGGCTTGGACTAGTACCGGAAAGCCGTCCCACCTGCTCTGTCCCAGACCTCAAGGCGAGTCAGACCCTGGCCCTATCAACAGGGGACGAAGACCTCGCTTTGGCGGATCCTGTTTCCCCTTAGCCGCCGAGCATGAGTATCTTCCGGGTGGCCCTCTACAAAAAAGTTTGATTTTTCTCGTTCATTCGGTCATCAAAGACATACTCTGCAAGCCAGTTTCCCCTGTCAGCATAAAAACATATAGTATTATCCAATCGGGGAACCTTCATTCCCCCGCTGTATCGAATTCTTTGAGTGTCCAGCCTGCTTTCTTTCTTTGTTCAGTCGGAAGACTTTATCAAAATACTTTTTTTTTAGTCCCCGTCCAACAAGAGAGGTAAAGCCTTTCTATTCAAATGAGACGCACTCCCATTGTCTCGATAAGGTCAGCAGCAGGGCATACAGCAGGGATTGAGTAGTCTTGGGAGGCGGACTTCTAGTCCCCGGTTACTAGTTGACGACGTTGTTAACTACTAAAACTGAAAAAGTCTTTTAAGGGCGGAAGATCTTTCTTTCGCTTAAAATCCCAGTTTGGATGAGCAGAGTTACGCTCGATTTCGATTCATACTGAAAAATAGGTGAATAGTTGATAGCAGATGGGGAAAGCTAAAGGCAGAGCTTGGATTGGATTTTCCAGTTGGAAATCCGTCAGAAAAACTGTACCTTGACAAGCCCCACGATGCTTCTGGCAGCCATCATCGCAGGGACGAAGAGATTCCCAAGACCAGAACTATAGACTCATTCCGCACCAGACCACTAGCAAAAGGCAAGGGGTTTCGCCCGAAGCGCACTTCTGTCGAACGAAAGGACTTGGCGGGACCCGTCAATGGAAGATGGCTAGCGAACCTCAGTGCGTGGGGAAAGGTCATAGAGTTTACAGCCGAAATGCTGCATAAAAGGAGTTAAATTAGGTGGCTTCACACAAACCAATCGAAAGACGAAAGACCAACCTAAACGTGAGAATCGGCTCGAAGATCAAAGGAATTCCTCCGGGTAAGGTGAGGCCAAGCTGCGGAAGGAACTCTCCGTCCAAAGAGTATAGATAGAGTCGGAAAATAGGCCCTCTGGAGGTGAACCTGTGACTTCGCCCTGTTCTTATGGCGGACAATAGCAACAACACGATCTCTCGGAAAAAAAAAAGACTAAAGCCCTATCCAAGATGCCCCACCAATCAAAAAACGCACTGCAGAGCCAGGGCCCCAAAGTACGCTTTTGCTCGCTCCGCAAGTAAGTACGAACCTGGCAAAGAAGCAATGTCGACCACCCCTAAAGGAGATCGGCGAGCCCTTTTTCCTGATGCATGGGACAAGGCCGGGGAGTAGAAAGACTATAAGCGCACGCAGCCCTCGGGCAAACCTCTAACCAGGCTGATGAAACCTAACCAGAATGTTAAATCAATGACGTCGGTCGTTGTGATCCTTCTTTCCCTTCCAGCCCATCTTGACTATTCCTAAAAAGAAAGGAAGGCTCAGAAGGACTCGCCCAAAGCAGAAATGGAATATACAGATGGAATGGTTCATCAACATGCCTCGGGAGCATGAGAGCGGGACCTTATGGGCAAACAAATAATCCTTAAAACTTGTATGTAAGGCTAACCTACCCCTGGTAAAAGGTTATTCCAATCTTTCGGATAAAACCTAACCGACGATTCATATTCTGGCAAGGCCCTTCTTACTGGGCGTCTCTCCGCAAAGGCGCTTCTTTCAGTATGAGTTGACTGACCTACTGACAATGTAATAAGATAAGAGGGCAATGAAATGAAATAGAAATCATTCTCTCCCTCTGAGCGCTATTGTTCTTTTCTTTCCCACCCTTGAAAGATATAGATTTTTAGTCTCAAATAGCTTGATCGGTCGAATGACCAGAAGGGGCTTGCTAAAATCACCGCCTTTGTTCGGTAGTTCGGTTCAGTTCTTAGCATAGGATACGGCGTTCCTTTCTTAATTCATAAGAGGGGGAGTTTCCCTTTATACTGAATTTAATTAAGAAATAAAGACGCGGTAGAAAAAAAAGCACCAATCAGTCAAGCTCGTGGCGCGTAGTGCAACATAGTTCTCCTAACTTGGAGGGCGGAAAGCATGCTGGTACATTTGCTTCTTATCTCTGTGCGTCTCGCGCCATATTTGATTATGATAAACATCACAAAGCCCACCCGGGGCGCGTCTCGTTTGATTTATTTCGAAAACAACCTAGGTCTCATAAGAGCCCCCGTAGAATCTCCCAAGCATGGTTGATCTTTACGCCTGTGACCTGAAAAAGCTTTCTGAGTCGCTCAGCGGTAATATATTCCCTTTCCTTCAAGTAAATCTAACCGAGCCCAAGCTAACAACAGCCCGATCCTTGCCGGATCTTATAGAGCGAGAGTAGTCTTACTCAACCGAAGACGCTCCCTTCCCTCTTCCCTTAGAGATGTAGCTTCGAAGCAGTAAGCTCTGTGCTCTTATTCTTTCGACCAATACAAGCCCGAAACCGCCTCCAACCCCTAATTATAATTATACGCCGACCCGCTTGCTTGCCCATATCAAAGAAGGGAGCTTCGGTCCCGCTTGCTGCCTCCTGGAATGCAGGATACTTACCCTATTATCTTGCTTAGTAGAGGAACGATGTGCGCTAACCTTCTAACCATATTGGTATCTGACTCTTGAAAAAATCATTTCACGCCGGTCCGTCTACCATTATTTATATGTAATTGTTCGTTCGCTTGACCTGGAAGTTCGGTTATGAAACCCACCCCTTTATTAGTATTAGTAAGCCTTTGCAGGAAAGCGCTTAATAGTGTGGTAAACAAAACCCCGCCGACCTTGGCTATCGCCTTTCAGCGCCGCTAAGATCACCAATAGAATAAATGGGAAATCCGCCCTCTTGAGTCAGCGGAAGTGTAGTTGTCACTTTATCTTAATAGGTATAGCTAGCGGGGGGGTTAAGGGGGAATATCCGCTAGCCGAGCTGAAGCTCAGATATGAATTGGTGAAGTTCGCCACGAAGAAGAGCCATCTTTGCTTTCTAACAAAACTCTAAAAGTCGCGAAATGGAGGATCGAAGACCTCAGCTGAGAAAGAGCATTCGGCTGATGATGTGACAAAAGGGGTCGGGCTTTCAAGCAACCAACTGGCTTTAACGAAGAAAGACACAACCATTATTACTTACGATAGAGTGCCCCAGTTCCCGGAGATTCGTTAGAAGAGGAGGTGTGACCGAGATTCAATAGAAGAAGAGGTTGTGCTAATGAGATGGGACGAGAGTGGCAATGCGTCGTGTGATGCTTCGGCTGTAAGCCTTGTCGGAGCCCTAAGAGTGGAAATTCTGGCTTTATTGTTGTACGATGATCTCAAAATCATCCCTTGAAAGCCTAATAGGGGACTTGCCCCTTCTATAATCTTTTCCTGGATAGCTGGATAGAGAGTACGTCTGCGTGTCTATTGGTCTTGCTAGATGAGATGAGGCATACTTGGCCCCTCAACCATTGCCACTTTCTTTATTTGTTGTGTTGTGGAAGGGTAAGAAGCCGAAGGAAAATGACACTAGCTAACCAACGGAGAGAGAGAAGGCCACAAAGAGTACATTCCTCGCTCGAGACCGAGACAGAATAGAATTCGATTATGCCTCACTTATCTTATATGCCGGGTCCATGCAGTCTCACTCTGCTTTCTCTTCCCCCGCTAACAGATAGTTGATATAAGACTTAGAAGTCAGGGACTACTTCTCCTCTTAAGTCAACTATCCACTCTCTCTTTCTTACCCGAAGAAAGGTAAACCTCTTTTCTTCTCTTCCTTATAGCATAGGTTGCTCTTTTTCCCTATAGGGAGTAAGGGTATCCGGTCAGTCCTCTTCTCTTGTTCGAGAATCCACAGCAATAGATGAGACTGTTGGGATTGAGCTTTCCTTGGTGGAAGCTCTCTCTGTCGGTATTACCGCTGCACTCGGTCAGTGACTCTTGCCTTTAGTATAGTATGAATAGGCCTGTGCCATGAGAACGAAATTAGTCCCACGAACAACTAACACTATTCTTCCTATTCGCATAGCCCTTTCTTGTGCATCATAGGCTGTCGGTCCTTGCTTCTTAGCGCTCCGTGGGTCAACCAGGCTAGGTCCTCCCACTTCTTCAAACCGGGGCTTTGATCGAGATAGGAAGACTAGTTGCCCTTCTTCTCTTTGTCCAATCATTCCCTTTGATAAAGTCCCAGAGCCTATTCTTGCAAACAGCCTTTTTTTTGTCCTAACTGCGCATTTGAAGCTTCTTCTATCAAAGAGCTTGGGCATCTTTCGATGAGTAGGTCCGGAAAGAGAGTTAAGGCAATACCTCCCTCAAAGCCGTCACTCCGCCTCTTTCTCTTTTTCATGTGAAGGGGGTGCTTTCGGTAGTGACTAGACCACTTCCATGTCATACCCTTATAAACGGGGATGTATATCCGATCTTGCTTGGCCGAAGAGAAGTAGTGTAGTCAGGGGGGCCTTAGTTAGCGCGTAGCCAAACTACGGCTTAACTTGACATTGCCTACTTTTCTATCAGGTTCCGTGCTTTCCGGTCAGTAGGTGAGGATAGCTCAGTTCAATAGCCAGGGGATTTAGCCGAATATTCAGGAGATCAATAAGTATGCTGATAAGCCGTATCTTGCTTTTATTCTGTTTGCTGCTCCTCCGGAAACGACTTTCTTTAGCCAGGAGATAAATCAGTAGGCTTCAAAGCGCACTACTGAATTAGAGGAAGAGATAGGATATTCCATAGATGCCGAGATCAGTGGATCTAGTTGTTGACTATGAAGGTGGTACAGAGGCAGCAGCATTCCCGATGCCGGTCCTATATGATGAAATTCCCTACCCCTCAGGACTTATCCTCCGAATCAGCAAACTACGGCCCAGCTAGATACGGCTTTGTTGAAGCAGTCTCTTTCAACGAGCAAACAGATGAACTGAAATAGCCCCTTTCTTTAGTCAGAAGAGTGGTGTGACCTTTCCTACTTCTCGTTAGTTCCTTCTTGCCGGAGTGCGCCAGTTCAGGAGCGAGGGATAAAAACCACGGGCAGCAGTTCTCTATCTCCTATAGTACGTCTCCTTTGCCTTGAAAGCCATTAGCTTTGTTTGAGCAGTACTTTTCGGCTTGACTTGAATGAGTGGAGGAGGCTCTATGCTGATGCGGTCCTAACTCATCTCCCTATCTTGGGATCGGTCCAGACGCTCAGCAATGTTAGCCATGTCGAACTCGTAAGCAACAGAATCAAACTCAGAATCCACAGCTTATGATGAAACTAGATCGACGGAGGAAACGAGCTCTCTTTCAGATCCTTACACTTCGGCTAAAGGAGATTACTCGGCTACAGTTGCTTCCTCTCTTTCACCTGAACCTGCTAAGGTTGGGCGGATTCTTCGGATAAACCTCCTTCATTCTACCTGGGTCTTTTCTGTACCTTCGTTAGCTTCCTATGAAGCCAGTATGCCTCTTTGCACACCTTCCCCCCCATCCAATTCGGTGCCTAGCCTCTTTGTCATAGAGTACATGCGGAGAACCACTTTTAAGCATGAGTTGAGCACTGGTCCTCCAAAGTATGGGCAGTAGTAATGGTTCAAAAAATGCAGGGAGGAGCAGGGAAAGAGCCTGCCCCATCGTCCAAGTACTAAACGGACCTTAAACTAGAGCCAGGAGACAGATCCGAATACCCACACTCGAGGAACAGGCCAACGTAGCTTACGGGGAAGGGGATCAGAAAGACTAAACCGGGAGTGCAGTTACGGTAGCTAGTTTCGTGAGGAAACTCTTTTTTCGCGGGTTCCTTAAAGCAAGCTTTTGGCTGTGCAGATGGAGATCTGTTGAGATCAGCGCTTCCGGCGGTTCAAGGAAGGGAACCGAGACTCCGGGCAAGTCGATCAGAGCAAGGACCAGAGAAAGACGTTAGAGCTAGTACAGGTTTAGTTCCATCTATCTCTTTCGGGAAAAAGGCTAGTTGGGTACGCTCAAAAGTGAAGTCAGTTAGTGGAGCCCGTTACCGTTAGTCAAGTGATTCGCTCAGTAAACGAGTAGAAAAAACCCTTCTTTCAAGTCAAGTGGAAGAAAAAGATAATGCGCTCCCGGAGAACAGAATCTATCCTTTCGGCTCAAGGCTCAGTGCTCGGTAGGTCGTAGATAAAACGGTTAGTTGCGTTACGGGGGGTCGAGGGCTATTTTCCAGAATAGACCTTTAAAGTCAGCCTTTCAAGAGTAGCCCTTCCACAAGCGGATGGAAAAGGGGAAAAGGTACCTGGAGTTCTTGGGCTAATATAGGTCCAGCTGATCAGAGGGAGGAAAGGGCAGAGTGGTTTGATGAATTTACTATTCCTTGCAGTCCTATTCGCTCGTAGAAATAGAACAGAGAGGGTTAAACGAAACCGTTGTTAATGCTTGTAGCTTGCGTGTAGTAAATAAATGCCTCAGGCATTCATTTCTTATGCGGTAAAGACAGAGTCACTGAAGGTATCTGAGGAAGGGAGAGCTACCGAGTCAGTAACCGGTCCGAACAGGCTATCTTCAAAAAACATATCTGTCTAGTCGTCCCAAAAAGCGGTAGCGAAGCTCAGGTGGTAATGCAAGTGCGCGGTGAGCGTAGTAGCCCCCTCCTTGTACAACCAAGCTAGTGAGGGCCTTTAAGCCTGTAAGAAGTAGGGCAGCTTTTTCTCTGGAACAAAGTAGCTCCCTCGGAGAAAGAAGCCCTATCTAAAGGGGGCATCCCTCCATCTCTCTTTTCCTTTATCTTGGATTTATTAACCCCTCTTTTAGTCGAACAGCTCTACCAAAATAGGTCAGTCGAGGACTCGACCGGGTACTCGGCCAGTAGAGTAGATCCACTATAGCTTGCCCTTTCATCGTCTTTCGAGAAGTACACGTAATGTCAAAGAAGGAATGACTATCTAAGTTGGTTAATGCCGGTAAGTTCGAAGAACGAAATCCAAGTTCTATTACGTGTGGGGGCTACCTATTTGGCAATGTTCAAGTTGAAGCTTCTAGTCAGAACGATTAGTTTAAATTCCGGTAGTTGTTTCTGTGGTCCGTGCTCTTAGGCGAAGAGTAAGCTATATTGGGTTAGGACGTAGTGCCAGACTACTTAAGAAATAGCTCAGAAACAACCTCAACATACTAATTAGAGGGTAAAGTAGTAGCTAATCACTAATCAAATAATAGGGAGGAGGAAATAACGGGAAATAATCATAATGGTAAACCAGAGTCACCGGTTGGAGTAAGAATTTTGTGTCGAAACGAAAGTCTCATCTGAGAATTCCAGTCTATGATGGGTGGAATAAGCCTCTGGATGATGGTTTTTTTATCTTCAAACCCATCTCTTGCATGGGTTGATTCACTGTAATGGGTTTGGTCATCTACTCTGTATTAATGAAATTGAAGGAGGGTAACGGTATCTCTGCGGCAGAGAAAGAATGGATCTTTGGGATAAAATCTGCACAAATCTCCGGACCCGGTAATGAAAATACCTAAATTACTCATTTTTGTAAGATTTTTCAACAATGAATAATCTTAGTTTCTGGGGTTTTCTTTCTTTTACAGGAAAATTACGGTTTAGGATGTGTCGAAAAAGCGATCAATGGATCTTCGGTTGCTTCATGGGGTTGCGTACGGGCATCCGTGGTTCGGTAGATGGGGGTAAAGATTCTGCCATGGAAGCTTTGGAGTGACCGAAAACAATTACGACAGAGCAATCGACATTCTTAGTTCAATTGAACTTGATAAGATCATCCAAGATTTCAGTAACACGAACCGATGCAGAGAAATCAAGCAAGTCATTCGTTATTACCAAGATTTGAGTGAGACCCAATTGATCACAATCAGAGATCTTCTCAGAGTCATGCTTACTCTCAAATCCCAAGCTCCTGCGCAGAGGAAATCGATCATGGCTACCGCTCTTTTCTACTTCTTCAAGACTTTCAACCAGAAGAGCCCTGCAAAACAAGGATCTTGTGAGAGAAAAATCTGTGAAGTCAATACTGCAATCGCTAATATGGATAGCAGATGGCCTGCAAGAAGATTAGAATATGCAGCACAAATCATTGTTAATGCATTGAAAGAAAAGAAAGAAAACAAGTTTAGCCATGGCGGGATGAGTCGGCAGGAAGTGCAAGACGCAGCTCGGCTGCACATTGGTGATACGGGTTTGCTAGACTATGTGCTGAATAAGGCATTGGCACACCAAAAGGTCTCTTTCAAGGCCTAAAACATGCATTGTAGCAAACATAAGAAGACGCGCCTGCAAGCCTAGCCCATGAATTCCTCTCTTGAGGCAATCCCAAGCCCATGCAAGAATGACCTCATTGTCATGGAAGCCCTTTCCTTACTCCTCAATATAGTCGCAGGTAGTCTTCCATACATTAAGATTTGCAGCACCTATTCAGGAGCTGGGGAATCTGCTTGCAAGGAAAATCTTGATTGAAGGTCCTAAGAAGAAGAAGTAACGAGGCGCCGATCAAGAATAGCCATCCTGTAGAGGGGGGTTAGAGTAAATAGGGGGTAGAATACCCCATATCTAAGAAGTGAATTGTCTCTCGAAATCTGACTTTATTTACGTTGCGGACGGACGAAACCAGTATCAAATCGTACTTCTGAAGAAGAATCAGAACCACAAACGACGAACAACGTCGATTGGAGAATTGGTTACTCTTATATCAAGCAAGTATTCACCCAACGGGCACAGAAGGGTCCTGAACTTCCAAAACCTTTTCGTACCCTCTCTAAAGTTGGGTACGGAAGCCATCTACTACTGAACTGACCTGAGGGAAGGTGCCGACAAGAAAGCAGCAAGCCACCGATGAAAGGAAGATCCCGGCGTACCTTCGATAGAAATGAGAAAATCAGATAGTGCTAGCAAAGCCATCACCTTTAGAAGAGAGAAGGTAGCAACCGATCCGGGTGAAAGGGCAAAGGATATAGATAGAGTGGAAGCCTTCAGTTTGCTAACCAGAAAGCATCCCTTTATGCTTGCTTCGAGTGTGCTGCAGTAATGGAAATGTGCTGATGAAGCAGCAGGCATCGACAAATGGATAGATACATGGATTCAGGCTCTTCCGCACCATATCCAACAAACATGACTATAGGTTCGGCGAAGACCCCACGAAGGGACTAGAAGGCCTGAGCAAAGACCAGTGATAGATGAGGGAGCAAAAGAACAATAGCGAGAGACTCGTAGGCGTCGATGGACGCGTGATGAATGTGAGAAGGATCCAAGGGAAAAATATAGATATAGAAAGAGAATCGAAGGAAAGCTACAGATGGATTAATACTTATATGCCGCTCGAGGACAATTCCATGGCAATGGTGTGGTCCAAAGAGTCGAGCTTTTGACTTTCCCGAAAGACAGAGACTCGTTGAGATAGGAAAGAGCATAAGCTAGCTGGTCTCGACAAACAAGTAGGAATACCTATTCATTGCTGGAGGAAGTCCCCAAAAGAAGAGAGACTAAACTCTATTTCTTCTATTGATTGATAGCGAGGAAGCCAAACCATCGATGGAGTGAGAGAAAAGGAAAGCACGGTGCCTATTGATTTCACTTTGCACCTTTTTCTTCTAAGGAAGTAAAACGTTGCCCAAAAGCTGAGCGGGCATGGGCACTGTCTATAGGGATAGGCTCTCCTTGCTCGGTAAAAGAAAGATTCTTATGTGGTCAATAACACATCATGAGCCCTAGTCAGCAAGCTGAAAAAGCCCTTTCCCCTTTCTCTAATAACGAAAGCAGAGAGCAGCCCCTACTGGATAATAGTTCCCCGACGTAGTTTCACCAGTGGCAGTACCCCCCTGTCTCCATTCTGAACAGAAAAGGAAACCTAGCGAACGAGGAATTTTTTTCTTATCTTATATACTATCTTATATAATCTCAATTTCCCGAGCAGGAAGATAGGAAGTATTGAAAGAGAGATCGATCATCCATAGCAGGAAACGAATTTCCTTATTTCCACATAGGCAGCCATAGATAGTCGGCTAAGTAGGCAGGCTTTGAAGAAGCACCGAAGAAAGAGCCTGGGATGAAAGGCTTTTCAAAAAGAGAAGAAAGAAGCCATGCCAGAAGGTCCGTAGAGAGGTAGCAGTTCGGTATATCTTCCACAGGAGGCATCTGACAGGGCCCGTTATTTTTGACATACCAAATGCTTGGAGTTCGAGAAGAAGGCTATATCCGGCTATATCCCGGAATCGCATATACGCTTATGCCCTAGAGCAAGGATGCCTAGGATTCCACCTCGGGTTAATGTACCTCCATTCAGATATTGACCCGCATCATTAGGTTATCCCACATGAGGGGTTGAGACAGTCACTAGGCGGGCTGTCTGGTGCAGATTTCCTTGTCGCGCGCGATCTGAACGACACTAATAAGTTTGCTTTTGGGGCTGGATTTGAAAAAGGTATAGCTTAGTCGTTTTAGGATGTCCCTGCTAAAAAAGAGAGTAAGTAGTATCTGAGCCAGCCAACACGACGGACCTTCAAACAATAGAAATAAGATCCTAAGTGGTCTCGAAAGTGGGGTTTAAGACGCCAACAAGCCCATATCAAGTCTTTCCCTCCTCGCACCTCTCATTGGAAGTATTGCTTTAGGGGACTGGAACAAGAGAAAGAGGAGAGAGCCAGGCAACTAAGAACAACAAGTGAATCTTCGGGAAGCCCCTTACTGTTGGAAAGCCTAGGGATTCGTTCTCATACCCGACCTGCAGGGACAGGTACCAAGCTCAATCATCGTCCGTTGCTTCTTTGGTGTCAAAGGGTGGATTCGATTGATATGGCAATCTCCTGGTTTGGTTTTTTAAAAGCTTTTGTCTCACACTTCTTAAGATAAGACTCTTGTTTGAAGCTAATAAAATAGGCATTTTGTGCATAACTCGAAATATTGCTCACAGGTCTTGTCCTTCCTTTCCATTAGCTACTGCTTTTGCCTCTGACGGCACAATTCTCCTAGAACCAAGCCCACGAGGACTTCCATAAGCGAAGGGGGACAGAGTCCAGGTTTCCAGATCTGATTTAGCAATCTTCTTCTTCTTGAACTCCTCGTCCTAGCTCTTCTCTTTGAATCTATTATGACATAGCATAAATGGTCCACCCTACTAAAGGCAGGAAAGGGCTTTCCCTCCTACAAGGCAGAACCTAATGGATCGAACTAACTGTCAGACAAGCGCAAGAAAGACCGGATATGGGCTGACAGGATGGAGCAATGCAAGCTTACCGGGCTAATCGCTAAACGTCTTGCCTCGTTCTTAGTGCATTTTCACTTCTCGTTCTTTGTTCCTGTTTTGGTCCTTTTTCTCACACTTTGGAGCTCTGGTCGTAGGTTCAATTCCTACTTGTGTGATCTCACTTGAGGCAAAAGTAAGAAAAGAGAGCTAGAGAAAGAAGGTTGCGGGAAAGCATCTGCTATTCAGACTGGCATTCTAAATAGAAGTTGTGGTATATGCAGTTGGTGTCCTTAGTCAATTTATGCAGTCTCCACGTATCCCTCATCTCGAAGCTGTGCACAGAATTCTGTGGGCTGATCGAACTAATCTACGTTTGGTGGTTGATCATATGCGGCTACCTCTGCCCTTTATAGTGATGGTAAACTGGCTATGACTTGACTACTGGTGCATCCGGCTCTCGATCTCGATCTATAGCTACTGGCTCAACAACTGCTATTGTTGGTCAAGCAGTAGGGGCTTGTTGCTTACTCTGCTTACTCTACCCCTACCTAAGGGCCTTACTCATTCAACAAGCAAGTTAGCTACGCTCACCGAGCCAAGTTACCAAGGTCCTATAACCCAGAACTAAAATGTGCCTACTTTAATGACTATAGGAGCAGGAGCTGGAGGTGCATTGGGTGCCTGCTGCACTGGTATAGTAGGAACTGAGAAGCCTTCCTTGAATCACTTAGATTATATATGGCAATCAGAGGATTGATTTCGGAAGGGGTGCCCGCTATACCTGGTCCAGTCTTAGTTCTAGATCCTGAAGATTATCTGGACTGGGAATGAATGGGACGCTAGAATTGGGATAAGCAAGCGGGGAGCCCCGGCTAGGGCAGGATTGGATTGGTTTCCTCGCCTTGGGAGCAAGGGCTTGGCATTCTAAATAGAAGGCGTGGTACGGTCAGAGGCAGACTGTTCGATATCACCTCTGGAGACATCCCGACCTCTGCGTACCATTTCACATAGGCCAACCACTGTTTTAGCCCCCTTTGGAGTAGAGAGTAGCATATCATCTTGCCAATAACGAATTCTGCTTAGTGAGCAGAGAAGACCGCTTTGTCTCAATCTATTGGTCTATGCGGATCAGGGGCCCAGCTAACGAGCGTGCGGGGAATAAGGGTACTGGATTGCGCTCATATTCATCACTGACTTGGCTATCGGTGAGCGGCTAAGGGAGAAAGAATATGATTCCCTGAACGCTAACTGAAAACTAACCCAATCAAGGACTAACCAAGGTATATCAATTCGTTTTCACTTCTAGAAATTACCTTTCGGGCGGGGGCGAATCAGGTTTAAGAATTCCTTCAAGTTCAAGCACAAGATCCTCATAGCTTCTAGTTTGTGAATGCTTAAATCGCTCTTTTTTAATGAAAAATACGGGGGTTTCTAAACGATTCCACTTTTGAGCTTAGTCACCCGAGGTAAAATCGATTTTAATGAAAAATACCGGGTTTCATAGTTCGATGCGGGACTCCAATACCAGATTCCTGCAGCGGGTGTCTGGTTTTTCGTATAGAACTGGATTGGCCTTCTTTGTACTTTAAGGTTATAGAAGGTGCCCCAAGCCAAGGGTGCTTGCTTGGTCCGGTTCAGGGTGCTTTGACTATTTTCAATACCTGCTTGGCTGGCGGGAACGAGCAGGGCAGGTACAGAGGTGGCGATGAGGGAAGGGACGAAGCTACCAGTTCAGAAACCTACGGAAAGCGATGGGAAGGAAAGGATCAATAGCAAAAGCGGGAAGAGATACCATGGATGAGAGATCATAGACCAAAGACTAGTTCGGAGTAGATCGAAAGAGATTATTAATCATAGCACAGGGTCCCGGGACCTAGCGGATGGTCTTGTTCCTCTTCCTATGACTAATACGCCGATGTAGACTATATCCACAGCCTTTCATATTAGGGTTGTGTTCTTAACGAATTTGTGTGTGAAACTCGTTTAGGCGAATCGATCAATAGAAGGGCACCTACCTTTTATTTTTTAAGTGTTGATTGTATGCCTGGAAAAGCTAAACAGAAAGAGTGACTTCAGGCGGTCTGACGATTGATTGCATTTGGTTTAATTTCTCTTGCTGGGCAAGGGCAGGAACTGATTGCTCTCAAAAAGGGAGTGTACGTAGAGCAGCCAGGTTCAACCAACCGGTCCAGCCATACAGCTAGAGCTATGAAAGAGAACAACAACCTTTCTCTTAATGGTGTAATAAAAGACCGATAACGAGAACCGGTCCTCTATCCTCTCTTGAGCTTTTTCTCCTTCTGTTCGGACCCTCCGCTTTTACTTGAGCCTATTCCTTCCTTCCCCACTCACTCTTATCTTTACCCAAGGAAACCGCATTATGTGCTGTATTTTCTTGAGAATGACTGTTGGGTTTAAGGAAAACAGTATATATCAGTATATATACCTAAAGTGGGAGCAAGTTTCTCTTTCTAGTCCTATATGTTGACGACATACTGCTTCAGTGATCTGGGGCTGTTGCACGATACGCCTCATAAGGAACTTTGAGATGAAGGATATGGGTGAGCTTCATATGTCATTGGCATTGAGATTCACAAAGACATTTCCAGAGGTATCCTCAGACTATCTCAGAAGGCCTAAATCCCAAAAGTCTTAGAGAGGTAAGGTATACAGCACAGCAACCCCAGTATGGCACCTGTACAGAAGGGAGACAGGCTCAGTGTTTCGCAGTGCCCGAGGAGCGATATAGAAAAAAATAAGATAAAGGGCATTCCATATGCTTCTGCTGTTGGAAGCTTGATGTACGCCCAGACGTGTACACGGCCGGACATTGTCTATGCTGTGGGTTTACTAGGTAGATACCAAAGTCACCCAGGCATGGAGCATTGGAAAGCTGCCTTCAAAGTAATGAGGTATCTTCAGGGGACCAGAGACTAAATGATCACATAAAGGCGATCCGATATACTGGGGATCGTCGGATATTCGGACTCCGATTACGCTGGGTACCCAGACACCAGGAAATCGACATCAGGATACGTCTTCCTGCTTACCGGCAGCGCCATTTCGTGGAAGAGTGAGAAAGAGTCACAGCTTCTTCCTCTACACACGCTGAGTATATTGCTTGCTACGAGGCCACATGCCAGGCCAGGCTATACAGAAAGCAACCGTCGTTGGCCCTTCTTTTCTTGTACTTGATCACCAACTCGAACCGTTGCAGGAACTGAAACTCACTTCATATGACGCGCCTCCTGAAGCTTGGACTGCATCTGTAGATACTGAAGGGGCTTGTTGATCAGAGTGGCCTATTCGTAAAGCGTCTCCTTCCCGAGCAAATAGTGCCTCCAGTCTTTCACAGCCAGCACTCTCGTGTACATCTCCTTCTCGTATGTGGGATAGTTTAAGACGGCTGTATTGAACATCTCGCTGTGGTACGCGACCACTCGGCCGTCTTGCCATAAAACGGCTCCCAAAGCATGAGCAGAAGCGTCCGTCTTGATTTCGAACGGCTTTTGAACGTTTGGCATGGCCAGAACCGGTGCTTCGCAGACTTTTATCCTTAAGTGCCTGGAACGCACGCTCTGGATCCTCTCCCCATCGAAAGGTCTGTTTCTTTTCTGGGCCCCGAGTAAGATCAAGCGGGAGTAGTTCTTTATTAATCTTTAGTGCGGAGGTAGTTGGTCATGCCGAGGAAACTCCTTACCTCCGTCAGCGACTTGGGGGTTGGCCATTCCCGGACAGACTTCGTCTTCTCAGGATCTATCTTGACTCCGGATGAGCCGATGATGTGCCCCAAGTATACCAGCTCAGCTCCCCGCCCCCTCTTTGCTTTCCGCTTTTTTGGCCTCTTGCCTTGCTTCCTTTGTTTTGACTTTGTTATGTGGACTCGCAACTGTTGATGGATGTGTCGTATTGTTGGCATCGCATCTCACTTTACGTCATTTCATCATTTCTTTTGTTTGTCCAGAACATCGTAAATAGCATGATTCGCTCCAGCTGTTAGTCTGTATATGTAGTTTTCTTTAGTATTGATAATCGTCCGATTTCTACTACTAAAATCATATGTATTTTCGCTCTACCCTAAGAGTTGTGTTTTCTTGCCGTGCGCCCCATTTGAAAGTCCTGGTTTCGTTTTCCGGATCTGGAGGTGTCTCCGAGTCTGCAGCTGCTAGCTCAGAAGGATCAGCCGTGTAATAAGAGGTAGGATTTGTCTACGAGGTTATCGTACTGCCCTCCAAAGTCAGTCTCCTGCGGGCCTCTTACTGATTGGCCCCATTCGCGTATGTCAAAAAGCGGGATACCCTCTAGCCCGTGCTAGCTCTTAAAGGGAGGATGCTTCCCCGTAGGAATCAGAAAGAGAATGCTACTAAAGTGGTCGGTCGCTGAATCAGAAACCCGGGGGGACAGAAGGGAAAGAAAGAGAGGGAACTTACTAATAGGGAAAAAGCGGGCGGTAAACAAACTTCAGCAAGAGTGAAGTAAACAGAAGGATGAAGTAAGTGCAACAAGGGCCAGTCAACGAGAAAAAGGACCTTCACTCTCGTTTTCTGTCTTCGAGTCTTGGTTCAGTTCGTTCCTCTCTCGCCCTATCTTACTAATAATAATAAAGGAGTTGATCCTACATTCCGTCTAGCAATCAATGTCTGAGGACATAGTCAACCTCCTACTATAGCTAATAGGAAAGGGCGGAACTTAGCTCAGCACTAAGCAATCTAGGGAAAAGAAAGCTAACTACCACATACAAACTACCTAGGCCAGGAAGCTATCCTAGTCAGGTCTTCTTTCCTTTCAGTCTCTTAGTTACGAATATTCTTATCCTATAGTAAGACTGATAAAGTCTTCACGTAGTTCCTTCTCTCACGCGCTTTTCCACGATTCGCCTGTGGTAAAGCAGCCCTCTAATATCCTTTCGAGTGAGGTTTCCACTATGCTAGGAGGGGCTAGAAGGTAGGAAGCTGGGGGTCTAGGTCACAGTACGAGAACCTATTATCCTACCTCTTATTACTGGGGTTCTATACCCCTTTTCTCAACGTCGAAATAGGCCAGGGTTCGTCTATTTCGATACAAAAACCACGACTTTGAGAGACCAGACCAAACCCACTTTGGGAACTCAAAGACCAGGAAACGGAAGCACGCTTAAGGCAATATGAATAGGGGATTGAGTGGGGACGGACACCATCCCTGCGGAATGGAAAGAAGGCAATCCAACTTAGTGAGCTCGTAAGTGGAAGCGTTTAGGAAACGAAACAGCGTCTTTTGGGCCTCACACTAGATATTCTTCTAGATTGGATTTGAATCAAATCTCAATTCGTCCACTTTATCCATCGGCAGCTGCCCGAGCGAGCTCAGTTCAGTCGGCGTTCTGTGTTCTAATACGAATATTCTCAACCCACCTTTTTGAGAAGCCTTTTTGTTTGGCATCGTGGTTTGGTTTAGAAAACCTTGTGCTTTTGGCATCAAGCAGATTTCGAAGAGGGGAGGTTACTCTGTTTAGGAGGAGATTCACCAGCTTGGGCTTAAGACTGTCAATCCTTCTTCTTATGTGATTAGTGTGATTAGGGGGAAACCAGCTCAATCTGATCTGGAGGGAAGGGGACGTTCGATGCTTTAAACTCGAGATTTGGATACAAAGAAATAAATGGCAAAAGAAAAAAGAATAGAGATTTCGATTGAGGATATCCTGATATGCCCATATCTTAAGATATCGACTGGCTACCCTATTTCACACTAGCCGAAACGGATAGCGAAATACCAATTATTCCACCAGTAGCCGAATCCGCCCTCTTCTTCTTCTTACGCGTCCGATCCTTCTGATCTAGCAGCCTGATCCAGCAGCTGCAGCATCTGAGTCCAGGATAATGACTTTGCATTGGGCGCGTGAGATGCTTCGGTTGCTCCTCCTAGGCAGGTTGTAGGCCTCGAAATCGCTTTCTTTAGGTGTCAATAACTGAGATGCCCCTTAGGCCTGTCAAATAGATTTTATCATTAGAGAGATGGGGCATAGAATGGATTCTTGAAAGCCAAGGTTCGAAGTCGACGATTCAGCTCAACCTTGAAACCAGACAAGAGGGGAACTTCCGCAATGTCAGGAGAGAGGGGGCGGGCGTACAAAGCAGATCGTTCTTTCCGGGTTGACCTAGAAGTGAGAAGGCTTGGCTTTCGGGCGCGGATGCCGTTCTTTATAGGTATGTTGTTCTGGTTTGAAGCCGTTTTATGCTATTCTTTGATTATGAATAGGAGGAGTTCGATGCTCGAAAGTCCAGGGTTTTCTCAAGGGAAATGGCCAATGAATCGATCTTCGTCTAGCTCCCCATCTGCTTCTTCTTCTTTGGATTAATCTCCAGGGCATCTTGACAAGGGGACAGCCTTTATCCCATAGAGGAAGCTCCAACATCTCTCAATGAATGGGTCGAATCGTGAAGAGGAAGACAGGGTTGGGCTGGAAGGCAGGTAAGGCTCTTCTTCCTCTTTGGCTTTTTCGTGAGAATGAGCTAAGAATTAGAATATTCTTAGCTTAGAAAGAAGGGCTTTTAGGCCCGCTAGCTAGGTTGATTCTATTATAAGGGTGGTTTACAGCTAGGGGGTTCGCACGAGGGATCTTGCTAAAGGAAACGGGACAGATAATAGATCTTTGGCCATCTCCTCATCTGAGGCTGCTGCTTCTTCTTAATATCCCATCGAGCAAGAGAAATGGGTGCATAGGAAAGCAATACCCCTACTTTATAGGTTGCAAAGAGAGTTTGCTACTGAGCGCTGCCCTGGGAACAGGATTGGGAAAGGAATTACGAGATTCCTGACTAAAAGCAGGTTGGAGAATGCTTCTCGATCAGATCAGAGAAGTACCGTTGACGTTGACACATCGGTATAGCTGTCCCGGGATTTTGAATTCAAATCGTTGGTTGGACCAATCGAATCGTCTACTAAAGGCATTCTTGCAAAAGAGCAAGAAGCGGAACTAGACGCGTACAGATTTGTCATGATTCCATTGTTAAAAAAAAGATTCCTTTCTCCTTTGGCACAGGAAGAAGGGCACATTATGCGACACAAACTCGTTAAGTAAGAAGATGGGCCTCCGGTCGTACTCTTGAGAGTGACCTCGGGGATAGAGCAATTCTTGGACTGCTACAAATGTAACCTATTTAGTGAAAGAAATTGCTTCTTGTTTGGGGAACAGAATCAGTAAGACAATCGGGCTTACCGGGATAACCTCAATGGAGGGCTTGACGTGGAAGGATCGAAGAGAGCGCTAGTAGATCGAGCTGTAGGTGCATGGACTTGGCTAGTGAAGCAAAACTACTCATCTTTCCATAGAGAGTGCTACCCTAGAGTAAGATGAGCGACCCCAGTGGCAACGTTAGCCCCAAGGGTTCACTCCCTTCACTAGTCAACGAAGTGCGGATGTAGTTCTTGCTTGATCATTTGCTCTCACTAGACCGCCCTAGAGTACGATACTGGTTCGCCATAGGTCCGAAGGGCTGTCTCTTGTGTGCGATGGTTGGGCATGAATGGAGCTTGCTCGGTAGAAAGGAGAGTAACCTTTTCGGGGAGTAGAGATCGAGCAATGAGAGTAGACGATTTTGAACGTAGAATGCATGTGAAAAGCAGAATCCTCATAATCCTATGATACGAGACTAGTATGGTACACAAGAATTGGTGGACTCGGATAGGTTCCTCTTCTTTATAAGTCACTCGGAGATAGATCAATTAGTTGACCAAATACGGACTCTCAGGACTAGCATAGCTTCCCCTTCTATGACTAGGGAAGACCCTATTCTTCTCTTCCTCGGGGGCTAGGAGCTCAATAAGTGGGTTTGCTTTCTTATGGGCCCATTCCTAGCTGTTGGATCAGACTGTGCAGAATGAGTCTGCGTGGTCTTCCTTGCCTTGTACTGGCAGTTGGTCTAAGGTGAAAAGTGAAAAGAAGAAATCGAAAAGCAGTTCTGTTTGTTGTCTGGTTGTCCCCTCTCTCTCAGGATAGAACAAGACCCTCTCCCATATTCAATTGGTCACCAGAATCAAGGAATGCGCGTGAACAAAGAACTTGATCGAGAAGGCCTCGGGGCTACCTTTCCTTCAGGCATTCCTACCAGATTGGGTGAGGTTTCCTTTCTGCTGAAGTTCAGTTCGGTCTCAGCCCGAGCTAGTGCAGTGCGAAGGATTCTAGTTCTCATTTGGCTCCCCTTGCCTTGAGTGAACAACCGCAATCCCTCTATCTAGGAGATTGCACCGGGCACATAAGATGAATTAATCTTTTTAGTCCCCCTTTTGCCCAATTCCTATCATACTAATTGCTGTTAACCCAGCAAACGAATTACTCTTCTTTGTGTGTTCTCCTAGTTATCATTGATAATAAGAATCCTAGGAAGAGCAGTTAAGCTCCGTTAACCTGTTAATCTGTATTCTCCTAATCAAGCTCCTGGTGCTAACTCATTCATACTAAGGGCAGTTAACCCGTAAAACGACTCCTGTTCCAGTTGTCATTGATGAAAAGGGAAGGGAAAACAGCCGAAATAGGGTTGGCATAACCAGTTCGAACCAATAAGTGCCATTTCTTAGGCAAATGTGACAATTACAAAGCAAATATTCCTCCCACGCTGGAAGTTCAGGAGTTCAGTTCAGTGCCATGAGCAGATCGAATTAAACAATAACAAGATTCCTCCCTTACTTCAAGTACCTAGACGTCAAACACGAGGAATGGGTCTAATAATCAGCCAATCGTCCTGCTCTATCCATCTTACCAAGTGTTTGGCTCGGAACGGAATCCTACCCTGCATCATCGAAATGTCCCGAATCTGACTTTGGGGTGGATCAGTCGAGTTATCATAGTCCCGCCCGATGGGCAATTGGCAACTAAGATCAAAATCCATGGTTTCGCCTACCAGTGAGTAAACAAGACGGGGTGGTAAAGTTGGGTCTCAATAAAGGCAGTCCGACAAGTACGTTGTCCATTGCTTCAAGGAGGTTGGTAGCCGTCAGTGGAAGGACAGGCTTGACGAGGGGGCTAGTTAGGATCAAATCAAGGGCTGGTCGAGTAAGAGCTCCTGCTTACCTCTCCCCTATGATCCCTGGAGATAGACCGGTGCCGCTTTTCCTGCATAAAGTCGGGAATAGAGTCAGGCTTTTCCCTGAGGGATCTAATTTGTTGAAGTCAATAAGCGTGAAACCTGGATTGAAAACCTAGCTCAATAAGTGAGTTTGCTTCCCTTGCAAAGTCATGGGATAAGGGCGGACTCCTCCTTCTATCTAGGTCTCTGTCTCTATGTCTCCAGTTATCAGCCGCAACCGACGCATCATACGTTTCCTATGCTATCTTGTAAGATCTGCATGCAGGGTCTCTGCTCTTTTCCCTATCAGAGGCATCAGATGCTAGAATCCCGCTTCTTCTGCGTTTTCCCTCTCTGTCTGTGCCTTTGAGGGGATATTAGCTGTCTTCTTGCCGAGTCTCCCAGTAGTTCGGTTCTTAGAGAGCAGCTGTTCGCTTGCTCTTCTTTGCTCTTGGCAGTTGGATAGCGGGCAACCTCTTAAGTTTAAGACTTCCTTTACTTGTAGTAGAATAAGGAAGAGCCTCTTGCCTTCTTCTTTGCTCTCACTGGAATAGGAAGTGAAGGCAGTGAACGATCGCGCAAGGAGATTCAAACCTAGCTCCGAGTGAGCAAGCCGATTACTGATATTCAAATACCTTTCCTTGCTTGGCAGCTCTCTAAGGTGTCTATCTATCTTAGCTGGCTCTTCCCCAGGGTGGTCTACGATCAGATAGGAGAGAAAAGAATAGATTAGATCTAGCCATCTGGTTCTTCCTGTAATCCAAGATGGCAGCTATCGAAGAGCGTAAGAAAGGAAAAGAAGTAAGAAAAGGTATGGAAGCAAGGAGAATCTCTCTATCTTCCCTATAGTCTGTGTAGTCTGTAGCTTCATTTCCTTAAAGTATCTATTCTAGTTGAGTAAGGAAGTCCTCATAGCTTCTAGTTTGTGAATGCTTAAATCGCTCTTTTTTAATTTTAAATAAGGGGTTTCATAAAGGAAAAGAGTTTTGATCTCACTCTTATGAGTGGAAAAGCAATTGAGGCCAAAAAGACGGGCTTTCTAAACTATTCGACTTTTTATCGACCTCTTATGAACGGAAAATCTATTTATGCCAATTTTACGGGGTTTCATGCCTGTTGTTGACCTTGACCCAGTGGACCTTGTTTACCGAGAAGCAACCATCGGCTAAGGCAGATAAAGATAAGGTTCCAAATCCTGTCGGAGATGCGAGCAGATGATCCCTATCCAGTTGGAGATTTAGATCGAGATCGAGAGTCAGTAGCATTCCTTCCAGTCCCAGTCAAATAAGCACCGGTAGCAGGAGAGAAGGTAGCATAGGTTGTAACACCAGCAATTGACTCAGCATTCGAATCAGCATCTAAGCCAGATCGAGAGCCATTCATTGGAGATCCATATCCTCTTGATTCACCGCCTGCAGGAGAGGAAAAGGCAAGAGTACAGGGAACAAAGCACACAGGAAGGGTATTGAAACCGAGCTTACCTTTTTGACTCAGGACTTGTAGCGGTTGACCGGGTTCCCGCAGCAGCACTTGTTTAAGCACCACTAGGGACAGACCCAGATTGAGTATACCCCGCGGCTAATTTAATTTAGAGAGCCAGTAACGGAGCATGCAGCAAAGCCAATGGCAGAGGCACGGGCAGGAGTTTCAGTTGACCGAGTGGATCCATAACCACCTATGGCAAAGACAGTGGCATCCTTTCCAAGTCGAGAGCTAGCATCGGAGGCAAAGGTTGGGAAGGCAGCATAAGAGGTAGCAGGTACAAAACCACTAGTTATATATTGTTGAGATCGTGATTTAGCTGTTGCGAGCTCCTCGCTTTCCGCTAGACCCGCCCTCTAGCTGTAAAAGCTTTTCGGCCTATCGAAATCACAAGTTCGAACCGGCCTTTCCTTTGATAGTCGACAAGCTTGACTTATAGCTAATTCCATAGAATTGGGCCGGCCGCCTGGAATCAAAAGACTTTCGAACCCGTTGAAGATCCTTGTGGCTCCGGATCCCTCCAATCCAGCCGATTCCGAATCGACCAATTCCGGGATCTTTTGCAGCGAAGGCCTGTCATCGAATTCTTCAAACCTAGGGCATGTCGATCCTGAATGAAACTAAACCATGATTGATCCTACTATCAATCAATCCGTCATACAGAGGCGTAACTCCGGCTCTCTCTACGGGTGGAGGGAGGGGCATCGTGAGACCTTGCACGCCCCCCCAGGCCGGGAAGGAGGGGCAACAGCCTTGTCAAGGCGCGGGCCAAGCCAACTCAAAGTGAAGCGATTTATACCGAGCAAGAACCTGCACTAGAATAAGAAAAGCCAGACATTCCTTCTTTTCATAATTCCAGTCCTGCGGGCCTGCCCGAACTGTCAGTGATTCAAACAAAGAGGCGGGTCCGAGTCTTCCTCGGTTGAAGTACCAAAACTCCTCCTCCTTTATCTTCTTCCTACCATCCGGGGGGAAAGGATGAGACGGAATAGCGTGTCATTTCGGAACCGTTCATAAGCGCGCCCTTTACTAAAAAAAAAGTAAAGGAGCGAAAAACTCTTGAGAATTGGGCCGAAGGCATCACAAGATCGAGAGGAGCCATCTTGATTCGGACTAGAAGAGGAAGGAACCTGAGCCCATAGGTGTAGGAATCAATCCACTGTCTCGTTGCCCGAGGAATCAGTTACAGTAGAGCCAAAGGCAGCTATCGCGGTGAATTGTTACGATGTGTGCCTCCTTCTGGAGAAGCGCGCATGCAGGTGCAGGAAGGAAGCTTCTGCACAGCAGACAATGAATCTATGGGTCCCATGCCTTGTTAGACGACCCGTGCTTCATCCAGTGCCAGCAATCCTAGGCGGAGGGGAGGGCGTAGATCGCCAGGGGGATGAGGATGTGAGACAGAGTTGACTCCCGCGGCCTCTCGGTAGAAGAGGGAGAAAGCCCAGTCCTCTATCTCAGTCTCAACAGAAGGTAAGAGGAAGGGCCATTCCCTCTTTCTTTCGGGAAGGGCAGCGCCTTCATCATGTCAAGCTTCAGGCAACCGATTGGCTCCAAGGGACTTTAGAAGAAGAGCAATGAGCGTAGTGTTGAACTCTTTCAGTAAGCACCCCTTCCGAAATCCATCCTTGATTGCCATCGATCTTTCCTCTCCAACTACCCCCTTATTAAAGAAGAAGTTCGGGAAACCGTCAGGCCCCACTCAAACTAGCTGCCCTGTCACCTTATAAATAAGCATTTCTTCGATTTTCAAAAATTCCGCTAGCCCCAGGATGCTCAAGCTCAATATTATATTGGTTGTGTTCTACCGCCAGGAGCCTAAAGAAAGCGCTGAGAAAGAGAGAAGTGTTCCGTATAGGTTCGTATATATACTGTGGCGCTATATGATCTTTAGCTATAGGTCTCGTAGAGTGTGCTTGCTATAGAAAGTAAATATACGAGTCACGAGTAAGAGGAGGTGGTAACGGTCGATGGATGTTCATATTTTAGTATTTGCTGACTTCAGCGTCACATCAAGGTGACAGGATTCGAACCTATGGCCCTCTGTACCCAAAACAGATGCGCTGACCAGACTGCGCTACACCTCGTCTCACCACCCCGGAGCATATAGATCCACCCGATCGATGAACACTCAAACCGAACTCGCCCATCCTTTTTGGGCACAGGGACGCGAGAACCAATCCGAGTAAGAAACCGCTTTTATCAAATCTGCCTCCAACCCCTCTTTCACTTGAATTTCCAAATCCGGCTCGCTCCCGGCTCCTATTGCAAGCAACCTTCGCCCGCTTAGAAGTGGATTCGAACCACTGACACAAGGATTTTCAGTCCTTTGCTCTAACCAGCTGAGCTACCTGAACCACTTTCCTAAAGTTTTTGTTTTCTTCATCGAATAGCGCCCTACCTTACCAAGCAGTGGAGGAGCTTGCTCAAGAACCGAGAGCCGTCCAGTCCCTGGCCGGCCCTCGTTCGGTCAGGTGTTCTTCGCTATAGACGCCACCAAGAACAAGAAAGAGGCTCTCCGCTTCTAGTCACTAAGTAGTGCTATTCTGTCCTCCGGGGGACTCCACCAAGAGGTTCTTTCTCTCACGTAATTTCGCCCGCCCGTTCCACTTCCGTGCCGGAGGAAATGGGATTCGAACCCATGATACAATCTTCTTGTATGTCGATTTAGCAAACCAATGCCTTAAGCCACTCAGCCATCCCTCCAAGTTGTTGATCGGAATGGAATTGGATGTGCCGGGTTTGGTTGGTTGCCCGAAGGGCTATCTGATCCGATCAACTGCGTAAGCCGTAGCGCGCTAGCGCGCGTACTCTTCCTCTATGAGCGAGACTCTATCAAAATCTGCCACTCGTTGGGCGACGCCTTCTTTTCTATGAACACCCCACCACTGAATGATGAACTTTGCCAGTTTTCGCCTCCGACGCGACCAGGAGAGAACACACGGTCAAGCCAAGCCCGCCTGAATGGAATTCATATCTCCTTCGTCTGGTCGAGAAGGGAGAAAGCCCGGGGAACTGGACTGTGACTCTTCTATTACATTACGGAGAAGTCCATTCTCGTCATGATCGATCCACGTCCTACCGTAGTGCCCGGAGAACCAGGCTTGCTTAGCTTACAAAGCTAGCTTACTAACGCAAAGGTCTTTTTCGTTGATTGCACGAGCTAGCCAGCAAGCAAGGCTTTCTTAAATGGAACGAGAGCGCGGCCGGTCACCTCTAAGATCGGCTTACTAGCTTGAGGAAGAGACTCTTGAAAGACTAGGTTAGATTCAAATGCGAATGAATAGCTTGAGGAAGAATCATATCTCACATAAGCTCGAGTGAGGCGTGAGAGAGCATCTTGACAGAGGGAGAGAGAAGTGCAAGGAAAGAAAGTAGATCCAGAGACTTCTCTGCATGATATGTATCTTCAAACTAGAGGAAAGACAAGCACGCATATAGAGTCAGGCCAGGCCCCATATAGCGCCCGGACTCAAAAAGCTAAGAAGAAAATCAAAGTACCCGGAAAGACAAGAAAGGCCGGCCCGGAAGAGGTAGTAGTTTCACTCACTTCAGCCTTCTTAGAGCCATAGGCAGGATGGAACGGAAGAGGACCGGAACCAGAGAGAGTGGAACCATCCCTCGTAGTTGGAAGGATGCGGAACTTGATCTACTACGTAAACTCGCTCTATTACTAGGGACGTAGCTACTGGCACGGGATCTTCAATGAATGGCTTTGGTTTTGGTCCATAAACCGGCGCATTCACTATTGGGTTGAGGTAAACGAGGTCAAATGCTTCTGCTTCCGTTACTGGAACCGGACCCGATCTCGATCAAATGCAACTGTTAGGGGTGTTGCTTATGGTTCAATTACTTCGACTGCAGCGACTACTATCTCTGTTGCTGGTCCTGGCTAGGATGCTGCTGGTGTTGAATCTGGAATGGACTATGGCTCTCGAAATGGGAGAGATATGGAACTGGGCGAATAGAAGCTGGAACTAGCACATAAACTGGTTGGGGTGCAACCATGGGATCTAGATATGAAGCAACGAGTTTTAGAACGGATGCTGCTTCCTTTGATGCCTTTGCTACAGGTTCATATGATGGCGAAACTCCTTACTTTGGTACTCGAACTGGCTCATAATATGCTTCCCTCTGTCCTGCTGCTATCCCGAGGGTGTCAGTTGGTACACTTTATACATGATACAACTTTCCAATCTATCGACCCACTCTAACTCCAGCTAAACTTAATTACATAAAGTAAAATATAGTCAAGCCCCTTGTACCCATGTGAGTGGGCAAAAACCAAACCATTGGAAAATGCCAGCTTCGGGAAGATAGCGAAGCCTGCCTTAGGCTAGCGACGTCTTTCCCGGTAAGAAAAAGCACGGGCGGGTACCTCCCTGACCCACTGAATACAACAAAAGAAAGGGGAAGGACGTAACATAGAAAAAGTAGGCTGATCCAGATAAGCATCCTTTTGCCTTTAGTGCTTGGTAGGAGCAGCTGAGGAGCATACGCTAGAATTAGAATCACGCGTAATGAAGCGCTTGTCTTACTTATCTAAAACATAAAAAAAGCGTGCTACAAATAAGCGGCGTATGAACGGAACGAGACCCTTCGAAAGACGAGACTCAGATCGGAGATCAAAAAGCCCTTTCTTTACGTACTATTCATTTTCTGATTTGGAAGATTTTGTATATTCTGCAGGTGCAGATTCGGCGTCTGAAACAACGTATTCGGATGCCATATATCCCCCCCTTATTACATTATTACATTACTCGGTGGATTTGGAATTTATTAATGAAAAAATCTCCTCCTTTCAAGGAAATGGACTTATGAAATTTAGCGTCTGAAAAGCTATCTCTAGCTTCTTATGATGTGTCGTATGAAACAGCATTTTGTTCTGCTTTTGATTCCGCGGACTCGGATGCATCAGTTTAGGCTTCGGCGTCGGCCTAGGCTTCTTTATACGTTGGATTTGGTACTATAGCCTATGCTTTAGGAATAGGCTCCGGCCCCATAGCTTAAGGTGGAAAGGATCCTACATACTTTTCACACAGACGAAAAATTGGAAAAAACAAATCATCAACTTCAACTGCTGAATGCCCGGGGGTATTCTTATTGTGGTTATAGACCCGCTTGGCTACTGGAATCATTTATTCCCCTCTATTCTAGCTTCAAATTTGGCTTAAGTTTCGGATTCTTAAGATTAGGGGGAAACAGGAGCTTTTGGTTTGGATGCTTCGGTGGGTTCGGATGAAACAGAGGATTCTTACTCCTCAGTGGATGATTCGGCATCCTCGGGTGCTTATGTGTATGCTTTATAAGTTTAGGAAATTCAAATCCTATTTCTATGCCTTCCGCAACTAGGTTTTATGCTTTACTTTAACCTTCCCCTTAGGGCCAAGCAAGGGCTTTCCTTTCCGCCCTCCCTCTACAGACTTTGTCTTAAAAAATTCTTTGGTTTTCAACCTACACCTGTAATCTACATTACGTGTAGCGATGATCCGAACTTCCATTTTTATTTCGTTTTAGAACCCCCTGGACCTGACTTGGATCTTGAGTTGAGATTGGCCGCTCCGGCAATAGCCCCTTGACTTACGAAATATTCTATTCATTTCCCACCCACCGCCCATCATGGAAATAGGCTTCTTAAGCCCGACTTCATTCTTCTTGAATCTCAGCCAAAACGGCCGTTGGATTTTGGGTTGAATCTGCTGCTTCTGGCTAGGAATAAATCCTCTCTGCTCCGATTTAGGTTCTATATCTATCCTCCGCCCTGGAGAGGTGTAGAAATTGTTAGAATTAGAAATAGATAGGAGTCGGAAAGGAGTGATCGAGGACAGGTCATAACCCAGAGAGAAAGGCTTCTTACTTAACTAACACCAACCCAAGCGAAAGCATCTCTATATTTATGTTATTACAAAAAAACTCCCTTAAAGAAGCTCGCATGCTGCTAGAGGAAGGCGGCTTCCACTGAAGGTGAATCAACTTATTCGCCTCTTAGGTTACTAGCGCATTTCAAAAAGAAGACAGAGGGAAGGAAGTCAACAAGGGAATCAAACCCAGGACTCGATTACTGACCCTGGTTTGATCTTGCTCCTCTCCCTATCGGCTTTAGTAGCAGCCCTTCGGACTAGCTAAGGTGCCAGTTAGTTATCTCTTTTCTTTCTCGCCAAGGGACTCCAACCAACATAGGGCGGGCCCTCTGCTTAAAGAGCTTGACTTCAAATCCTGATCCGCTAGCTGACGGTGCTTGCGCTGAGTCTCGGTATTCGTTCCTTCTCTAAGCCCTCTATAAGCACTATAAAAGACCGTAACTGAAACAATCAGTCTTTCTCTGTATCATTTGAAAATCATTCATTGAACCTTGCGAGCGGGACACAATGCCTCGGTTTAGAATCTCCCTATGGCCGGCCGGCTTCCACTCCGGATTCAACTCCTGCCTGAGCTAGGAGTTCGAGTTGGAGCTGCCTGAGGAGCGAAGCACTTTACCGAAGGTGAAGGAGCGAAAAGCAGTAGTTCGAGGTTCTAGCTGCCTTAGCTTCCTCCGAGCTTAGGGACTGTTGCTTCTGTCTGCCATGTCTCTCTGGAGTTAGCACTACTGGTTGGGAGTGGTGTTTCAAGAGGAGTTGGCAAAGGGTTAGGGTAAGCTGTTGCTCCTTCTCTTTCATCTCGGACTCCCACCTCGAGCGGGTGGACCTCTCTTCCTTCTGGAATTTTAACCATAGCTGCTAGGGTGGCCAAAGCATCGGCGAACCGGTTATCGCTTCTGGGTAAGTATGTGAACGTGATTTTCCTGAACTGCTGGACCAATTCAGACAAGCGACGGTGGTACAGAATTAGCTTGGAGTCCTTCGTCCTCCAGTCCCCAATAATCTGGCAAATGATTAGGGTCGAGTCCGGTTGCTGGTCTTCTCAATCGGCGAAGCCTAGTCCTCTCAAGCGGCGAGGCCTATATTCCCACCCTGTCTCTGAAGTCTTCTCAAACGGCGAAGCCTTGCCCGAAATAACATAGTTAGCATAACGTTACACTCGTTCCCCACGACTAGTGTGGAACTCATTCCACTCAGATTCTTACTTGCTTTCCCATAAGAAGAAGGAGGGAGGGATAATTATATGAAAAAGGGATGGATAAAGGAGCCTGTCCTCTCGAGTTGACTTTGAAAGGATCTATTCATCATTGCATCCTTTTCCTTTTAAATCTGCCTATCCTTTTCAGTCCATTTGGTGATCATCGACGCATCGGCTCAAACGCCAGGCTTCCCGTAAGTCTCGTCGCTCCAGAACAATGAACTTTCAACTTATGGCTCGCCCCTATCTTCCTCCTTAGTACCTGTCCCCGCGGGGAATCATCTCTATCTTTATCTTTGGGTGAAACTCAGTGTTTTATTGCCCCTATTTGTTTGATCTTCTTAAAGTCTTGCTACACTACAGGACACGAGTCTAGGGTGAAGTTGAAGCAGACACGGTCAAGTGAAGTCGACTTCACAAGTGATTCAACATAGCATATGGGAAATAATAAAGAAGAGAAGGGTCTCGCCCAGGTGGCTCCCGCAAGGTAACGACTTCAAACTCAAACAAAGAACGTTCTTCTCCAAGGCATGAGTAAAATAAAATGCTGTTCTAATGCAAGACCCGTCGATAAGCTAAGGCTACGACATGAAGGAAGGTCAGAAGAACTACAGAACCACGCCCACCAGAGCTAAAGGAGACTGAAGGGAGTTGCGGGAGGAAACCGAAAGATAGGTAATCCATATGGTGAAACATGAGAAAGAGGGATTGCTTAAACCGGAATAAATCTAGTCCACCCACACAACGACCGACGGACTCGTGGTACTGAAAACCTCATTAGATGAGAAGGTAGTTGACTGGCAGACCCCTGAACGTACGTTAGCCAAAGGCCCCTATCAACTCAATCTGAAAAGGGAATAGACCGCCGTGAACTCCGGCGAAACGCCCCGTACGACCTGCGGGAGGTGAAGGTCGCTGGCTTGACCGTGGGCCGTGGTATCTGACGGGACATTGGCCTCCCTCCCGCTACGGCTCGCTCTACCTTCTTTTAGCTATAGGCGTGTCCAATCCGATAATAGTCCGTTCCACATCATTGCATGCAAGGAAGCTCGGTGGGGTTTCATACGAGGGTCCTGCGTACTGTGCCATCGCCCAACCAGTACAGTACGGCCATCCCTGCTATGGTCAACAAGCTCTTGTGTATGGACTTGCGGTAAGCCGCCATTTTGTGTACGCACCGTCCCTTCGCAGTTTCGGTGAGTAACCGCCGGTGTCTGCTGTTCTCATCGTTTCACCGGACCTTGAGTTGCCCTACCCAAACAGGTTTGTCTAGTTGGGCTTAATGCGTCCCCGGTTTAGAAAGACGCCCCACCCCCTGCTGCGCCTGTCTTTGCTTGTCTTTTCACCTTTTTGATTTCTTTTCCGGTTTTTCTGGTACTCTTTCCTGTGATTGTATGGGATATTCACCTTTATGATAACAAGGTGGTGCTTGGGTAGGTCTTCTCTGATTACGTTCGGACGTGACAGGGAAGCCGGAAGGTCCAGGGACATAGCCGACCGATTCATTCCCCATCCAGCACTTAACCGACGAAAGAGAGGGGGACGCGGCCCGCCGCCATATGATACGGATACTATTTTACTTTGACTCTTCCTTTGTGGGAGAGGGCAAAAATTCAAGATGTCTTTTTTTGTTTTGGCGATAATCACTTCTGGGAGGGTGAATGCCAGGTTCCACCACAAGAAAGAAGGACAAATGGAAGTGGACTGGGGGGTCGTCATATGTTTTAGGTGGGGTTTTCTGAAAGAGTGCCCTTTCCTCAGCCTCCAATCGGGTCAGAACAGAGGACTAATCTCACTAGAATTGCAGTCCGCCCCGGCCTCCACTTAGTGAGTTTCGCCTCAAAACCAAAGGGAATAGCAGAATAGAGACAAGTTCCGCTGTGAATGAAGTCTACGTTCCGTAGACTAAACTTCACGGTTATGGATACGAGTTCCAAAGGCTCCACCAAGTTCTGTCTATAGCTCGTTCATAAATTCACTCGACCACTCAGACTTAACGAGGAAGTCCACGTAGACTTGACGATAACTTGTTAGACGAGTTCCGTGTAGCCGGTGAGTATGAGTACAGCCTATGAAACAGGCTTTGAGTTCCGTTGCATTGCAAGAAATCATTCCCGCCATTCTCCCTTCCAGTGAACTCCACGTGTCTGCTCCGGCTACGAAGCGGTGGAGAAGAGTTCCCGAAGTACACTTGTTGCTTCGACTTCATTCATACACTTGTCAGCTCAGTTAGTGAAGGCAACGTGTGAAACGTTGTCTCCACTGCTCGTGAAACGGAGGAGAGTAGGTCAGTATAAGGAATGTTTCTCGAGCTCAGGTACGGGCGACTCAGTCACATGTGCTCGACTGAATATGCAGCCACGGAACTGCTAAATCCCTCGTGAGACTCCAGTTCCGGTCAATCGTGCTTGTCAGCCTTCATCACCGCAGCTTTGGCGACCCGACTGAACGAATGTGGTGACGCGACTTGTGTAGCGAGGGACTTTCCGCAGTGAAACCTGTCAAGTTCAGTCTATGAATCCACAGTGGGACGTTCTCAATCCAAGGTGGACTTTTGGGTCAAAGCCTAGACCAAAGGTGCCTAATAGCGCAGGGAGACTAATCGGGTAGCGAATCCCATCCTCAGCTAAACCAAGCCCCGGGTGGTAGCCTAATCGAAGAAGTTGTTGAGCTTGTGCCCAAGCCCGCCTTTTTATAAAATCTCAACGTGGGATAGAGGAGGTTTGGAACCCTCATCGCGAATTTCATGTGGGATATCCACAAAGGATACCAAGGATGGTCGTGGATCAATACAGGATCGAGAAGAAGGGACTGAACTTGAATGAAGCTTGGGTTGACGGGGTCGCTATCAAGGTAGGAAGATCACTAGTGAACCAATCTTGGGAGTAAAGCATGATGAATTCTTCCTCAACATCAAGTTCACCAACTACAGTGATAATGGTTCCGTTCATGGGAAACTTGATACTGATATGATATGAGGATGCCACAACCAAGTTGGCGTGGATCCAAGGTCGTGCTAGCAACATTTTATATGTTTATAGTATGTATATCCACTACATGGAATAGAGTTGACCGAACAAGGGGTCCCACTTGGAGATTAAGTCGAACTATACCTTGCGCGGTTCGAGTGGTCCCGTCATATGCACGAACAGCTGTAGTGAGGAGCAAACCAGGAGGGGTCCAAATTCAACTGCCTAGCTGTACTCAATGTGCTTTTATTAAATTTTGCATAAGTTTCTATCAAGACCCTCTTGATTTGGTAGTGGTCTACAAAGGCCTCTACATACAGGGGTCGAGTATGGGGATAGCGAATGTAAAGTCAAAATCATTCTGAGTGAAGGTAATTGGTTGGGGAGAAAATAGACTTCCCACCATAGCTTGCAAACCCTCAGGTGGAATGGAATTAGGGACGCTTGCTTGTGCTAGCCTTTGCCAGCCCGATGGACTTGTGAAGTGGACAGAAGTTCCATAATCGAGATCTGGGCAGGAATATTTTCTTCAACGGGTTGGGTCTGTAGGAGATATAGAAGGATGGCTTCGACAAAGCAGGCTGAGTCCCAACTGGTTGAGACTGTGGCTGCGAATGAAAAATTCTTCCTGATCTGGTGGTATTGACTGATGCTGTCTGTAGCACAAGGGAAGGGTATTGATGCAAAGATCATCAAGCCTCAATGGAATGGACCTAGCCAAGTGTAGGATAGCCGTTCTGCTAGGCTTCCCCGCCATGTCGATGGGCGCCCCGACCGCTGCTTGGAGTGGGGTAGCATAAGTCGTTTCCAGTGAAGGGGTGAGCTGTTCTCGAGGATCTGCCACCTCGAGGACTGAAATGTTTGGAGTAGTAGAAGATGGTTGAGGATTTTGTGCTACAAAAATGGGCATAACCATAGGAGGAGGAATCATCACTAGCGGTTGTTTAGGTGCCGTAGACTGCTTGTCAAAGTTTCCATAACAGGGTGGCACCATAAGGATGAGAAGTCTGATTAAGGCTAGCTTGTTGTTGTTTTGGCATGCTTGAAGACGCTCTCCATGGGAGCCTTGCCCTCTCTCTTCACATGGTCAGGAAGTGGATTCGTGAACCATGTGAAGAGAGAGGTTCGATGGAGCAGCGGTGGATGTTGAGGGTTGGATAAAATTCCCATCAAGTTGGATCTTACCCTCCTCAATGAGGTCTTGAACAAAATGCCTAAGAGCTATGCATCTGTTAGTGCTATGCCCAACATAACGATGGAATTTGCAATATTTGTTGGGGTCATAGCCTAGAGGCTTAGGTTCTGGAGGCGGTCGATAGGTAGGCAAGCCCATCATGTTTAATGAACTTTACTTGTCAAAGATAACCCGGTC